ATTCTATATCTTCTTTATATTTATAAAGGACCAGAAATACCTTGTTTGCGTATCATTGGAAAGTGCATTAACATAAATACAGCAGTAAGAAGTGGCAATACAAAAGTGTGTAAACTATAAAAACGAGTTAAGGTGGATTGTCCCACACTAGCGCTTCCGCGCAATAATTCTACTAAAGGCGATCCTATTACAGGAATAGCCTCAGGTACACCTGTTACAATTTTCACCGCCCAATAACCAATTTGGTCCCGAGGTAAGGAATAACCAGTTACGCCAAAAGATGCGGTCAATACTCCCAGAACCACACCTGTAACCCAAGTCAATTCGCGGGGTTTTTTAAATCCACCAGTGAGATACACACGAAAAACATGTAGAATCATCATTAGGACCATCATACTTGCTGACCATCGATGAACTGATCGGATTAACCAACCAAAGTTCGCTTCCGTCATTATGTATTGAACAGAGGCAAAAGCTTCAGTAACGGTCGGACGATAGTAAAAAGTCATAGCAAACCCCGTAGCTACTTGTACTAAAAAACAAGTAAGAGTAATTCCCCCTAAACAATAAAATATATTGACATGGGGAGGAACATATTTACTAGTTATATCATCCGCAATCGCCTGAATCTCAAGACGTTCTTCGAACCAATCATAGACTTTATTGAGATAGGTGAAAATCCCCCCCTTAGAACCGTATATGAAACTTTCATCTCGTACAGCTCAAGCAAAAACACCTAATAAAAAAGAATAGTCAGAAATGGAATAGAAAGTTTGAAACTTCTTAATCTCCCATTCAATCTTCTCTATTATAAAAGCTCTTCTTTGTGGTGATAATACCAAAATATCAAGTTGGCTCAACCGTCTTTATTTTGATTCTTACGGGCCTCTTGAATCTTCTCTTTACCTATTTCTTTTTATTTAAATTTAATTTGTTTTTGTCTCTAATTAAGGCTTTTTCCTTTCTTTATTAGTGATTTAATAGGAATTCTCTTGTTAAGACCCTATGAATTGATTAAAACCTCAGATTCATACTCGAACCACGACGATTTAATAAAAAATCCTAAGCTAACCCAAGGATTCTCTGAGTAAGAACCCTCGGTTGATCTTGGTTGATCACGTATTTCATGAATTAGATAAAATGACTAAAAAAAAAAGAAAGATTTTTCTTTTTTCAAACAGGTTGCATTTTTTTTGCCGCCGGATACGAGGTCAAATATTCAGTATGAATCATAGTTCAACTATTTCTTAATCTAGTTCGTGTTCCAGATATTTGAACAAATATCCGACGAAGTAGAACCATCTTTATCAAGGTGACAGATCTAGCCTCTGTACTATCAATAGAATCAATTATAACAAGTCACACACTCATATTCCGGAAATACAGAAAGAAATAAATTCCACGATCGAACTACCAAAATAGAATAAGCCCTTAAATTGAGTTCTAACTTATTTATTTTTTATTCAAAAAGCTAGGACTTTGTTATTCTTATAGATTTAATTCATTGAAATTCCATCCAATAAAACGGAAGAATTATAAATCTCCAAAATAATAGATAGAAATACCGCAAATAGAGCCATTGCGACACCCATCAACGGAGTCGTTCCCCACCCGGGAGCTACTTTACCATATTCCGAATTCAATGGTTTTAATAAACTCCCTACAGTAGTTCGTCTTGGACCCGATCTAGAACTGTTCTCAACAGTTTGTGTAGCCATAAATCCTATTCTATTCATTGAGATCTGTTGACTTTGTATACGATTCCGTTGTAAATAAACGATCTTATGATAGATACGTTGGGGTCTTGAAATTATATAATCATAATGGAAACAGCAACCCTAGTCGCCATTTTTATATCTGGTTTACTTGTAAGTTTTACCGGGTACGCCTTATATACCGCTTTTGGGCAACCTTCTCAACAACTAAGAGATCCATTCGAGGAACACGGGGACTAGTTGAAGTAATGAGCCTCCCAGCATTGGGAGGCTCATTACTTCAATTGAGATAATGAAAAATCATTTTACCTTTTTAGTTGGAACTTTAGGTGTTTCTCGAAAAAAAATAGCGAAAAAAATGATCCCTAGAGTCGAGACTAAAAGGAATGTATAAACCAATGCTTCCATAAATTTGATCGTGGTTTACAATTATAGCTTTCCTACTTGTTCGTTTTTTTTTTTTCATTTTATTTTTGGGAATCATCTTGAAAGAGCAAAAAAAAAAAGCGGTGATTCAAATTCACTCCGGTACTCTATGTAAAATCCCCCCTAAAATAGAGGGGAAAAATGCCAAAGCGGTCTTGTATCAGACTGCCTGTCTTCTTGTAGTTGGATCCCCAAGTTTTTGGAATGCTCCAAACTCTACTTGAGCATCCAAATCTGGGTCAATGCCGGCAAAAACATCTCTGAACAAGGTTCTAGCACCATGCCAAATGTGTCCGAAGAAGAAGAGCAAAGCAAACGAAGCATGCCCAAAAGTAAACCAACCCCTTGGACTGCTACGAAAAACACCATCGGATTTCAAAGTTGCGCGATCTAATTCAAAAATTTCACCCAATTGAGCACGTCTAGCATATTTTTTCACAGTAGCAGGATCACTATAACTGACTCCATTAAGTTCGCCGCCATAAAACTCAACGGTTACACCTACTTGTTCAACACTATACTTGGATTCTGCCCTTCGAAAAGGTACATCCGCTCTAACAATCCCGTCGCCGTCTACCAAAACGACTGGAAATGTTTCAAAAAAAGTGGGCATACGACGTACAAAAAGCTCACGCCCTTCTTTATCTCTAAAGATAGGATGTCCTAACCATCCTACCGCTATTCCATCTCCGTTATCCATTGAGCCTGCCCTAAATAATCCTCCTTTTGCCGGATTATTGCCGATATAATCATAAAAAGCTAATTTTTCAGGAATTTTAGACCAGACTTCTGATAAACTTTGATTTTCGGCTAGCCCGGCGCTAACTCTTCGATATATCTCTTGCTGGAAATAACCCTGATCCCATTGATAACGAGTGGGACCAAACAATTCGATGGGAGTAGTTGCTGAACCATACCACATAGTTCCAGCAACAACAAAAGCTGCAAAAAAGACAGCCGCGATACTACTGGAGAGTACAGTTTCAATATTTCCCATACGTAACCCTTTGTATAGACGTTGTGGCGGTCGAACGCTAAGATGGAATAGACCCGCTAATATGCCCAGTGTACCTGCTGCAATATGATGAGAAGCTATTCCTCCCGGAACAAAAGGATCAAAACCTTCCACGCCCCACGACGGATTTACAGGCTGTACTCTTCCCGTCAGTCCATAAGGATCGGACACCCATATTCCAGGGCCGTAGAGACCTGTTACATGAAATGCACCAAAACCAAAGCAAGCCACCCCGGAGAGAAATAAATGAATTCCAAAGATCTTGGGCAAATCCAAAGAGGGTTTTCCTGTACGTTCATCAGAAAATATTTCTAGATCCCAATAGACCCAATGCCAGATAGCTGCCAAAAAGCATAAGCCAGAAAACACAATATGTGCCCCGGCTACACCTTCGTAACTCCAAATCCCCGGATTCGTTACAGTTCCGCCTGTGATACTCCAACCCCCCCACGAATTGGTTATTCCTAAACGAGTCATGAAGGGTATAACGAACATACCCTGTCTCCACATCGGATCAAGAATAGGGTCAGAAGGATCAAAAACTGCTAATTCATACAAAGCCATCGAGCCCGCCCAACCAGCAACCAGAGCTGTATGCATTATATGAACGGAAAGCAACCGGCCGGGATCATTCAATACAACGGTATGAACACGATACCAAGGCAAACCCATGGAAAATACCCCTTTATCGAAGAAAAATAGACACTACGTAACTTTATTGCATTGGAAAGGTTATACTATGACTATCCTATAGACTTCCCCTGTTCAGTAGATTACTTCCTAACAAGGGTTAGGATTCTATATTCTATTCGTAATAATGGAAGAATTCGGTTCGTAAGAACAAAGAGAAGCAGATTTATTCTATACTCGATAAGTACCAATATGCAATGGTGGATTGATACCATTTTCTATGAGTAAATGTGTCCATCCTTCATTTATCATTAGAAGGATCTATTCGTAAAAATTTTCCTTTATTTATTTTGTATTTCTTTCTAAATTTTTCTAATCTAGGGATAAAATAAATATGATAAAGTCAATATTATAAAGACAATAAAACCATATTGTTACGTTTCCACATCAAAGTGAAATATAGTATTTAATTCCTTTTTTCTTTCAATCCATGCCTATTGGTGTTCCAAAAGTACCCTTCCGAAGTCCTGGAGAGGAAGATGCATCTTGGGTTGACGTATAGTGCGACTTGTCAGATATATTGGGTCATATGGAATTTCCCCGTTCTCTCCCCCGACCGAGATATCCTCTGTTTCGCCCAAGAAAGATAAATTGAATCATCGAAAAATTGGAGCGTGAACTGCAATTAAATGCATTATTTGGGGGAATTCATAGAATTATATCAATTAGAATAATTTATGGTTGGCTTTGGCTGGACGAAAAAAATGAGGTATCCAGACTCCGTTTAGAAAAACCCAATTGGTAATATATTTATGATTACTACGTGTATCATAAATGATTATTTGTAAAGTCATAACAACAAGAAATGGTGATGGGAAGATTTGTCCTATATGTGCAAATCAAAATCGGGCGGATCTTTACCCGGAGTAGAGCATAAACCTAAAAAGATGAAAGAGGCCCATTCAGGAACAAGAAAATATCATCGCGATTTGGATTGAATTTCGATGAAAGAATACATCAATGAGAAGTCAATTCGATAAGTTTATTTACCCCTTTTTTGATATTATCAAAGAAGAAATCAAAATGCATCTTTTTTGAAAAATTGAAGAAAAAGTAAAAAGGTAGAAAAACTCGAAAAATAAAAGAAAGAGGGCTGGAATCTATACATTGATTCTTTTCTTCGCTGTTTTTTTTGAACCGTATGCATCAAAAGGTGCATGTACGGTTCCTAAGGGATACAATTTTACCCTACTCAACCGACTTTATCGAGAAAGATTACTTTTTTTAGGCCAAGAGGTTGATAGCGAGATCTCGAATCAACTTATTGGTCTTATGGTATATCTCAGTATTGAGGATGAGACCAAAGATCTTTATTTGTTTATAAACTCCCCTGGCGGATGGGTAATACCCGGAGTAGCCATTTATGATACTATGCAATTTGTACGACCAGAAGTCCATACAATATGCATGGGATTGGCCGCGTCAATGGGATCTTTTATTCTTGTTGGAGGAGAAATTACCAAACGTCTAGCATTCCCTCACGCTTGGCGCCAATGAAGTTTTTTTATTTGAGAGAAAAAAGAAAACTATGCCTTCGCCATATGAATATTAAGTAATAATAGCATGGCACTTCGAATTCGATATGAATTTTTTTTTTATTTTTTTTTCAAAAGATTTGATTATGTATCGAGAGAGTAGTATGAGATAAAAGATATTTCCGACTTTCTCTTATCTATCGGAAGTCCAATTCAGCGTCACAAACTTATTTGTTTTCACACCGATGGGCTCTTAACAATATTTAAGTTATAAAAAAAGAGTGCGAAAAAAACCAAATTTTCTTTTTTGGTTAGCTCAAAAAGAAACTTTGGGATTGCTGAATCAAAGACAAAAAAAAGAATCCATTTTAAAATAGAAAGCAGCGGAGCCATCATAGTATTTTTGAACTTCTCCCCAAAAAAAAAAAGAAGGGTGGCATTTTGATCGTTTACCCATCTGGGGTTGATAGATTCTATTTTTATCTTTCTTGAACGGGAAAGTAGGGGTTAATTTCATTATAGAGCCGTATGCAATGCATAAAAGATAATGCCCGTACGGTTGTTCAATTCTATCCTTTTTCCTATTTTTCTTTATCTTTCTTTTCTGTTTCTTTCATCACACCAGATAGAACTATTATCAGGGTAATGATCCATCAACCTGCTAGTTCTTTTTATGAAGCACAAACGGGAGAATTTATCCTGGAAGCGGAAGAACTGCTGAAACTACGCGAAACCCTCACAAAGGTTTATGTACAAAGGACGGGCAAACCTTTATGGGTTGTATCTGAAGACATGGAAAGAGATGTTTTTATGTCAGCAACAGAAGCCCGAGCTTATGGAATTGTTGATCTTGTAGCAGTTGAATGAAAAAATGGATTTTGTGCAAATCAGTGATTTGATATTTTATCTATGAGTTGACTATATAAATATTAAATAAAAAAAATCCGGTTAGGATCAATCTAAACCAGCCCATTATGTATATGACTCAACATGCCAACTATTAAACAACTTATTAGAAATACAAGACAGCCCATTCGAAATGTCACGAAATCGCCCGCTCTTCGGGGGTGCCCTCAGCGTCGAGGAACATGTACTAGGGTGTATGTGCGACTCGTTTAGATCATGAGCTGACACAAAAAAGCCAAGAAAACCGCTTCCAGTATGAATGATCAGTACCAGTGAATAGGATAGAATGGAAGAAGGGACTCCATTCACTATCTAAAAATAAGCAAATCTATCCTTCTATTGTGTAGAAAGTTTATGGTTTCCATTGGTGCAAATCCAATCACCTGAATTTAAGATGAGACACAATTTTCCATTGGTAGCAAATGGTTATCCATTAAGCGGAAAAATCTTATTGAAATTCAAAAAAAAAAACAGAAAAATGAAGTTATCGCTCGGTCAAGAACGGAGTACGAGGGTCAGCTACCCAGCAAACTTTCATAATTAAATACCGTTACTGTATAGGCGGGTCTCTTTGTGAAAGACCTATTACTGGATAATTCATAGGTAGAGCCAAAGAGTGTGGTGTGAACTATACAAGTTACCAATAACATTGATGAAATATTAAATGAAGCCAAAGGCTCCGGTGTATAGAGAAGACCTCGCCGTTTAAGAAGTAACCATAGAAACGAGGAAACCCACTATTTATTTATTGATTTAATTTCTATTTCTTTTTTTTTTTTGACACCTAGCAAAAGAAATTTTCCTATTTCTTTCATATTTCGCAGTAAAATACCAAAAAATCGTGGTCGGGAAGGTTATAGTAGCCAAAGCCATTGGAGTTTTGATTTTATACATTGGAAAAATCCGTTTGGTTATTAATAGGCCAAGACGGGAAAAATAATAACTGAAAGAAAAAAATCAATTAGTTATTTGTCAAAATTTTATTTATTCAATGACTAGAGTTAAACGCGGATATATAGCCCGAAAACGTAGAACAAAAATTCGTTTATTTGCATCAAGTTTTCGAGGGTCTCATTCAAGACTTACTCGAACGATTACTCAACAGAAAATAAGAGCTTTGGTTTCGGCTCGTCGGGATAGGGATAAGCAAAAGAGAAACTTTCGTCGTTTGTGGATCACTCGGATAAACGCAGTAATTCGAGAAAAGGGAGTATCCTATAGTTATAGTAAATTAATACATGATTTATATAAGAGGCAGTTGCTTCTTAATCGTAAAATACTGGCACAAATAGCTATATCAAATAGGAATTGTCTTTATATGATTTCCAACGAAATCAGAGAAAAAGTGGATTGGAAAGAATACACCGAAATAATTTAAATGGGGTTCCCCGGAGAATGAACTCCGGGAGGGTGGAGTTGGAATCAAAATTACTCTGAGAAATGCGCTTAAAGTAGTCAAAATGAACGAACACGTTCAATAAAAAAATCTTTTTTTCCGATTCGTTTTTTTTTTTACGACACAGAAATCTGGATTCTCAGATTTGTCAAAAAAACACGAATTCATGTTTGAGTTCGGATTGGAATTCTGATTGAAGTGAACAAAAAACAAGCCTATTTATTTCTGGTTCTAAGACCGGTAGTTCTAGTAGTCGACTCAATTCTTTCAAATTGTTTCTCATTATTGAGAAAAGGTAACAAAGATAAAATACGAGCTTGTTTTATAGCAATAGTAATTAATCGTTGTTGTTTCAAGGTCAATCTATTCACTCGTCTAGATAATATTTTTCCCTGTTCACTAATAAATCGACTAATTAAACTCATGTTTCTATAATCAATTCGATCCCCCGATTGAATCGGGGGCAAACGCCTACGAAAAGATCGCTTGGATTTAAGAAAGGGTCGCTTGGATTTATCCATGGTTTGTTTGTTTAGTTTATTTCTTATCCCGAAAATGCTATTCCTTAATTGTCATTTGAACTCCAAATAGGATTTATTTCAATGCAATATCTTCTAGTTATATTTCAATGTGTTCTATATAATGTCATTTTTCCCCTTTCAAGGATAAGACATCCTTGGTTCAATCTATTTCTTTATTTCCCCATGAATCATATGTTTGTAACAATAGGGACAGAATTTTCTCAATTCTAATCGATTGGGTGTATTGTGCCGGTTCTTTTGAGTAATATATCTGGAAATACCCGTTGATACCTTCTTAACACCGTTTTGTATACAACTGGTACATTCCAAAATGACCGCTACCCGCGCATCTTTCTTCTTGGCCATGAACCTCCCTTGGATTTTTGATTTACTCAACTCTTCTATTTGAATTCGAAATGAAGAAAAAGAAAGGAAGGAAAAAATAGAAGTTATTAACTTGAAATCCAACTCTAAAAGAAAAAGATAAAAATCAATTAAATCAAAGCAAAGCCCAAAGTCATACATAATAAATAATTAAGTAAGACAATGATAATGAGTTCGTTCGAAAATCTATTTAACTCCGAAGGGCAGTTAAAGATCTTGTATTCTTGCCCTAGACCGCGACTTTCCTACTCTACCCCCACGTTTAATTCGAATTTGAGACTGAGTCTCGCAGAGGTTGAATCCACTTTTATTCTTTCTCTTTCGTCCCTTATTCTAAATTAGAAAAAAAGGGAAAAAAGAGAAAATAAGGGGGGATTAGTCACAGATATTTGATTGTATTTCTAATCTTCTTCATTCCTTCCGGTGTCAACAGCTATAATGAAAAAAAGGGGAATGTCAACGCATCGGGGAAAAAACGATTAATCTCTATCAATAGACCTGCTAAAGCCCCGAACCATAGCGTACTTAGTACTGGGGCCACGGAGAGATATGTTTTTAGATCTCGCATTGAAAAACCTCCTTTTTTTGATTTTAATACATAAAGCATATATGATCAGATGCATATGTAATATAGTTAAGGGCTGCTTAGAGTTGTACACGGAATCCCTAATTCCAATTGAAATGTACAACGATCCATAAGCTTTCCCCTTCTTATTATTATATGTTAAATATGTTAAAATAGGTTAAATGAGGCCAAAAAAAGACGAAATGGTCAGAAAACTTTGTTTCTCAATGCAGGAACTAGGGATGTGGAAAACAAGACAGGAATTCTCTACAATTACACTGTAGAACAATTGAAGGGATGTGGCGCAGCTTGGTAGCGCGTTTGTTTTGGGTACAAAATGTCACAGGTTCAAATCCTGTCATCCCTACCTATTACTGCCCCTTTGAGCAGTAAGGAGGAATCAACCGAGATCGGTTCAAATTGCGTTGCACGGAATCGTTCATTTTTATGAAACTATAGCATATAAATAAAAGGAAAATGGATTCGTTTTAAAAGAAAGAATCTTTTCTTTACATTCTTTTCTATCCTGATAAGAAAGCGCTCTTAGTTCAGTTCGGTAGAACGCGGGTCTCCAAAACCCGATGTCGTAGGTTCAAATCCTACAGAGCGTGATTTTTTCTTCATAGATCCAATTAAAATGAAATGAATTCAGTCGCTTGGACAACAATTCGAATTTTACCTCCTGTGGATTAAAGAAAGGAGGAGGCCAATCAAATTTGAATTAATCAAAGGTCCAACTGATCACCACGCCTGTATTGTAAATATGCAGTTACGAATAATCCAGCCAAAGTAATAGGAATTAGACCTAACACGATTCCAAATAGAAAAACTTCAATCATTTCAATTTTGTTTTTGAAAAGGAGAAAAAAAGCGGTAATATCTATACCTAAATATTAATTCGAATTGA